GGATGCGTAAAAACACAGAATTTTCGGATTATACAGAGAAAAACACAAAAGAAAGTGAGAAAAAAAAAGAAGAAGACAAAAGAAAGGAGAAAGCACGTATAGAAATAGCAGAAGCCTGGGATAGTATTTTACTTGCTCAAGTACTAAGAGGTTTTTTGTTAGTAACCCAATCAATTCTTAGAAAATATATTATATTACCTTCATTGATAATAGCTAAAAATATAGTCCGTATACTATTATTTCAATTTCCTGAATGGTCTGAGGATTTAAAGGATTGGAATAGAGAAATGCATATTAAATGTACCTATAATGGCGTTCAATTATCAGAAAAAGAATTTCCAAAAAACTGGTTAACAGACGGTATTCAGATCAAGATCCTATTTCCTTTTAGTCTTAAACCTTGGCACAGATCTAAATTACAAGCCCCTTATAATGATCCAATGAAAAAAAAGGATCAAAAAAATGATTTTTGCTTTTTAACAGTTTTTGGAATGGAAACTGAACTACCCTTTGGTTCTCCCAGAAAAAAACTTTCATTTTTTGAACCCATTTTTAAAGAACTAAAAAAAAAATTTAAAAAATTGAAAAAGAAATGTTTTATAATTCTAAGAATTTTAAAAGAACAAAAAAAATTGTTTCTAAATGTCTCAAAAGAAACAAAAAAACGGATCATTAAAAGCATTCTGTTTATAAAAGAAATAATAAAAGAACTCTCAAAAATAAACCCAATTATATTATTTGGATTTGGATTGAGAGAAATAGAAGTATATGAATTGAGTGAAACTAAAAAAGATTCGATAATTGGTAATCGGATGATTCATGAATCGTCGATTCAAATTATATCTCAGGGTTGGACAAACTATTCATTAACAGAAAAAAAAATGCAAGATCTAACTGATAGAACAAATACAATCATAAATCAAATAGAAAAAATTACAAAAGAAAATAAAAAAGGAACTCCAGATATAAATTTTAGTTCTAACAAAATAAGTTATGATGATAAAGGATCAGAATCACAAAAAAATATTTGGCAGATATTAAAAAGACAAAATGTTAGATTAACCCGTAAGTCACATTATTTTATAAAATATTTCATTGAAAGGATATACATAGATATCTTTCTATGTATCATTAATATTCCTAGCATCAATACACAACTTTTTCTTGAATCAACAAAAAAAATTATTTATAAATACATTAACGATAATGAAGCAAATCACGAAAGAATTGATAAAACAAATCAAAGTGTAATTCCCTTTATTTCGACTATAAAAAAGTCATTTACTAATATTAGTAATAAGAATTCAAAGACTTTTTGCGACTTATCTTACTTTTCACAAGCATATGTATTTTACAAATTATCACAAACTCAACTTATTAACTTATATAAGTTAAAATCTGTATTTCAATATAACGGAATGTCTCTTTTTCTTAAGAATGAAATAAAGGATTTTTTTGTTGTAACACAAGAACTATTTAATTCCGAATTAAGACATAAGAATCTTCGCAATTATGGAATGAATCAATGGACAAATTGGTTAAGGAGTCGGTATCAATTTGATGTATCTCATATTAAATGGTCTAGATTAGTACCACAAAAATGGCGAAATATATTCAATCAACACTGTATGGCTCAAAATAAAGATTTATGTGATTTATATGAAAAGGATCGATTAATTAACTACGAAAAAAATTTCGAAACAGATTCATTACTGAATCAAAAAGATAATTTTAAAAAACAATATAGATATGATATTTTAGCATATAAATCTATTAATTATGAATATAAGAAGGACTCTTATATTTATGGATCACCATTACAAGTAAAAAATAAACAAGATATTTTTTATAATTACAACACACATACACAAAAATCATTTAATATGCCGGAAGGTATTCCTATTATCCCTTATCTAGTAGAAGATGATATTAGAGATATGGAGATAAATCCGGATAGAAAATATTTTGATTGGAGAATTTTCCATTTTTGTCTTAAAAATAAGGTCGATATTGACGCCTGGATCGATATTGATACTGACACTAACAGTAATAAATATACTAAGACTAGGGTTAATAAGTATCAAATAATTGATAAAATCAATAAGAGGGGTCTTTTTTATCTCACGATTCAGCAAGATCAAGAAATCAACCTATCCAATCAAATAACCCTTTTTGATTGGATGGGGATGAATGAAGAAATACTAAGTTGTCCCATATCAAATATGGAATTTTGGTTCTTCCCAGAATTGGGGATACTTTATAATACGTATAAAATTAAACCGTGGGTTATACCAATTAAATTACTAGTTTTAAATTCTAATATAAATGAAAATTATAGTAAAAACAAAAGCATAACCGGAAATAAAAAAGGGGATCCTTTTATATCAATATCGGAGAATTCAAAAAAATCTTTTGAATTAGAAAACCGAAACCAAGGGGAAAAAGAATACGCGGTCCAAGCAGATTTTAAATCAGCTCTTTCAAACCAAGAAAAAGATGTTGAAGAAGATTATACGGGATCGTACATGAAAAAAAATAGAAATAAAAAGCAATACAAGATCAATACAAAAGGGGAGTTTGATTTCTTCCTAAAAAGGTATTTGCATTTTCAATTGAGATGGGATGATTCTTTAAATAAAAAAATAAGCAATAACATCAAAGTATATTGTCTCCTGCTTAGACTGATAAATCCAAGAGAAATTACTATATCCTCTATTCAAAGAGGCGAAATGAGTCCGGATATTCTGATGATTCAGAAAGATTTAACTCTTACAGAATTGATTAAAAGGGGAATTTTGATTATTGAACCAATTCGTCTATCTATAAAAAATGATGGAAAATTTATTATGTATCAAACCATCGGTATTTCATTAGTTCATAAAAGCAAACACCAAATTAATCAAAGATACCGAGAAAAAAAACATGCTGATAAGAATTCTGATGAAGCCATTACAAAACATCAAAGGATGACTGGGAATAGAGATAAAAATCATTATGATTTGTTTGTTCCTGAAAATATTTTATCACCTAGACGTCGTAGAGAATTGAGAATTCTAATTTGTTTCAATTCTGAGAATAGACATAGAAATGCAGCATTTTGTAATGGGAATAAGGTAAACAGTCAAGTTTTGGATAAAAGCAAAAACTATAAAAAAAAACTTATTAAATTTAAGTTATTTCTTTGGCCCAATTATCGATTAGAAGATTTGGCTTGTATGAATCGTTATTGGTTTAATACCAATAATGGCAGTCGTTTCAGTATGGTAAGGGTACATATGTATCCGCGATTGAAAATGCATTAATAGTACATTTTTGCTATATTTCCCATACTATATATGATCTATGACGACAAAGAGATGCACACATGCATTGTCTTACATTCCATCGTTCCATTCTGATACACGATACTAATTCAATGACATATCAATTTGATCTAGAAATGAATCAACAAAATATTATTATTTTAGGTCTAAATTTTTATCTTTTGTGAGTGCAGAAAACAACCATCCTTTATGTATACCCTTTCAAATCCAAATAAAATTTACAAATTAAAAATTTAATTTTATTAAAAAAAAATTATAAATTAATAACAAAATTAATATTTTTGTATATACAAAATAAAAATGAGAGGCATTATTATTACTGATCAATAAAGATATCTATCAATAAAAATTTCTTAAAATAAAAAGAGGGGGGCGAGAAGATTTAATTTTATGGTAAAAAATTCATTCATCTCAGCTATTTCACAAGAAGAAAAAGACGAAAACAGAGGATCTGCTGAATTTCAAATAGTTAGTTTCACCAATAGGATACGAAGACTTACTTCACATTTAGAATTACACAAAAAAGACTATTTATCTCAGAGAGGTTTACGTAAAATTCTGGGAAAACGCCAACGACTGCTGTCTTATTTGTCAAAGAAAAATAGAATATGTTATAAAGAATTAATTAATCGGTTGGATATTCGGGAGTCAAAAACCCGTTAATTTGAAGAGGCATTTTGAATTATTTGATTTATTAGATCGTGAATTTTAATGAACTTTTTTTCGTTTTCAGCAATTCATGAAAGAATGAATCGAGGAAAAACCGATGAATATACCAGCTACAAGAAAAGACCTCATGATAGTCAATATGGGCCCCCACCACCCATCAATGCATGGTGTTCTTAGACTCATCATTACTCTAGATGGTGAAGATGTTATTGATTGTGAACCAATATTGGGTTATTTACACCGAGGGATGGAAAAAATTGCGGAAAACCGAACAATTATACAATATTTGCCTTATGTAACACGTTGGGATTATTTAGCTACTATGTTCACAGAAGCAATAACCGTAAATGGACCGGAACAGTTGGGAAATATTCAAGTACCTAAAAGAGCTAGCTATATCAGAATAATTATGTTGGAGTTGAGTCGTATAGCTTCTCATCTGTTATGGCTTGGTCCTTTTATGGCGGATATTGGTGCACAAACCCCCTTTTTCTATATTTTCAGAGAAAGGGAATTAGTATATGATCTATTCGAAGCTGCCACCGGTATGAGAATGATGCATAATTTTTTTCGTATCGGAGGAGTAGCGGCCGATCTACCTCATGGTTGGATAGATAAATGTTTGGATTTCTGCGATTATTTTTTAACAAGAGTTGCTGAATATCAAAAACTTATTACACGAAATCCTATTTTTTTAGAACGAGTCGAGGGAGTAGGCATTATTGGTAGAGAGGAAGTAATAAATTGGGGTTTATCGGGACCAATGCTGCGAGCTTCCGGAATACAATGGGATCTTCGTAAAGTTGATCATTATGAATGTTACGACGAATTTGATTGGGAGGTACAGTGGCAAAAAGAAGGAGATTCGTTGGCTCGTTATCTAGTCCGAATTGGTGAAATGATAGAATCTATAAAAATCATTCAACAGGCTCTGGAAGGAATTCCAGGGGGACCCTATGAGAATTTAGAAATACGATACTTTGATAGGGAAAGGAATCCTGAATGGAATGATTTTGAATATCGATTTATTAGTAAAAAGCCTTCTCCTACATTTGAATTGCCGAAACAAGAACTTTATGTGAGAGTCGAAGCCCCAAAGGGAGAGCTGGGAATTTTTCTGATAGGGGATCAGAGTGGTTTTCCTTGGAGATGGAAAATCCGCCCCCCGGGTTTTATCAATTTGCAAATTCTTCCTCAGTTAGTTAAAAGAATGAAATTGGCTGATATTATGACGATACTAGGTAGTATAGATATCATTATGGGAGAAGTTGATCGTTGAAATGATAATTGATACACCAGAAGTACAAGATATTGATTCTTTTTCTAGATTAGAGTTTTTAAAAGAGTTTTATGGAATTATATGGGTGCTTATTCCTATTTTGACTCTTGTATTGGGAATCACAATAGGCGTACTGGTAATTGTATGGTTAGAAAGAGAAATATCCGCAGGGATACAACAACGTATTGGACCTGAATACGCCGGCCCTTTGGGAATTCTTCAAGCTCTAGCAGATGGGGCAAAACTGGTTTTCAAAGAAAATCTTCTTCCATCTAGGGGGGATACCCGTTTATTCAGTATCGGGCCATCCATAGCAGTCATATCAATTTTAGTAAGCTATTCAGTAGCTCCTTTTGGCTATCACCTTGTTTTAGCGGATCTCAATATCGGTGTTTTTTTATGGATTGCCATTTCTAGTATTGCTCCAATTGGACTTCTTATGTCAGGGTACGGGTCAAATAATAAATATTCCTTTTTAGGTGGTCTACGAGCTGCTGCTCAATCGATTAGTTATGAAATACCATTAACTTTATGTGTGTTATCAATATCTCTACGTGTGATTCGTTGATACATAGACATAAACTTTTCTTTATTCCTTCCTTTCAAAGAAAGGGTTGGAATGAATTAAGTAGATGTAGATATCTTCATTTTTTTTATTCATTATTCGGGTTGATGAACTAAATCAAATAGTTATATGAGTGAAAGAAAACAGCTTATATATAAATTCGCAGTAAAAAGATTGAGTCTCATTTTCTATGTATAAGAGTTAGAGAGTTAAGCGGAAATAAACATAAACAGAAGCGACCGTTTCCCCCAAGATTGGTTGATTAATCATCCTGACTTGAAGCGGGCTCAAAAGATCAACCATATTGAGTTTTCACTATTATTTGTATGTATTACCACAGGGGGGGGTTGAACAAAAACGAGTGGGTGGTTAGAAACACCAAGATATGTAAAGGATTAGTAATGGAGATTATGTAAATTCTCCAAAAGGACGTTTTTACATAATAATATACAAACAAAGAATACTCATTGGGGCTTTAAGTTGGTAGAAATGATCAGGCAATACTCCCCACGACACGATTCCAATCCAGAGTATGCTCCTATCCACCGATTAAATAAATAACTATTGGGAACGAAATAATCCTTTACTTTATTTTGTAAGCCCCCTTTTTCTCAGAAATAGAAAGAAGAATAGGAACGAAAAAAAGAGAAAGAAATCCAATTCCAATAAAAAAATAAAAAATATACCTTTTTTATTTCCCAGATACATATTAATAGATATAGAATTTGTGTCATAATTCATGAATTAATTATAGAATTTTTTTCGTACGTGAAATAAACGGGTTATTGATATTTCTACAATAAGTATTTTATTGAAGAATTAAGTTATTACTCAACAAAGAAGAATTAAAATTCTTATTGAAATTATTAAAGTTAAAGAAAGGGTGAGATCGATTCAGAAGTACCTTTTTTATTTATTATTAAATAATTATAACAGACAGAATTCAATTGGTCTAATTTAGGACCGTCCAATAGGTTTTGACTTTATCCATCCTACAAACGTACCAAGATAAAATAATACTGACGCAATCCTTAGATTTATTTCTGGCCTTTAAGGAGCCGTATGAGGTGAAAATCTCATGTACGGTTCTGTAATAGCGATGGTAACAGTAATGGTATCACCGACTATAATTATCTAACAGTTCAAGTACAATTGATATAGTTGAGGCGCAATCAAAATACGGTTTTTGGGGATGGAATTTGTGGCGTCAGCCTATAGGGTTTATCATTTTTATCATTTCTTCCCTAGCAGAATGTGAGAGATTACCTTTTGATTTACCCGAAGCAGAAGAAGAATTAGTAGCAGGTTATCAAACCGAATACTCGGGTATAAAATTTGGTTTATTTTATGTTGCTTCCTATCTAAACCTATTAGTTTCTTCATTATTTGTAACAGTTCTTTACTTGGGAGGTTGGAATATCTCTATTCCGGACATATATGTTTCTGAGCTTTTTGAAATAAATAAAACATGTGGAGTTTTTGGAGCGACAATTGGTATCTTTATTACATTAGCTAAAACTTATTTGTTCTTGTTCATTCCTATCACAACAAGATGGACTTTACCGAGGCTAAGAATGGACCAACTATTGAATCTTGGATGGAAATTTCTTTTACCTATTTCTCTCGGTAATCTATTATTAACAACTTCTTCCCAACTCTTTTCACTGTAAGGTAAATTTACAACTTGTCTCAAACAAGAGAAATAAACAAACATAAAATTATTCATAATATATATTAATGATATGTTCTCTATGGTAACTGGGTTCATGAATTATGGTCAACAAACAGTACGAGCTGCAAGGTACATTGGTCAAAGTTTCATGATTACTTTATCTCACGCAAATCGTTTACCTGTAACTATTCAATATCCTTATGAAAAATTAATCACCGCGGAGCGTTTCCGCGGTCGAATCCATTTTGAATTTGATAAATGTATTGCTTGTGAAGTATGTGTTCGTGTATGTCCTATAGATCTACCCGTTGTTGATTGGAAATTGGAAACTGATATTCGCAAGAAACGGTTGCTTAATTACAGTATTGATTTCGGAGTCTGTATATTTTGTGGTAATTGCGTTGAGTATTGTCCAACAAATTGTTTATCAATGACTGAAGAATATGAACTTTCTACTTATGATCGTCACGAATTGAATTATAATCAAATTGCTTTGGGTCGTTTACCAATGTCAGTAATTGACGATTATACAATTCGAACAATTTTTAATCCGCCCCAAAAAAAAGTAAATCTCTTGATTAAAGAATAATTTATAATTACTTTACTAAGACTATTACTTTACTAATAAATAATACTAAGGTTCATTTTTTTTTGATCTAATCTAAAGGAATCGGGTTTCTTTCGTTTTGTTTGGTCAATAACTACAAATCCCAACTGTTGATTAGTTGGTTAAGAATCACGTCTTAATTTGGATTGAAAATCCATTAATTAATATATCTGTAATTATTTTTACATATATAGTTTCAAATGAGAACTACTCTTTCAGATAACGAATTAAATTAGTCCAATAATTGTACTTACATTTATTCATATCCCTTAGGATTTAATTAGGAATTGCTCAAAAATTATAATTTTTTTTCTGTTCGTATTTCAATAAGGTCATGAAAAACATTTAGATTTATTTATCTCTTATTTTACATATAATGGATTTGCCCGGACCAATACATGATTTTCTTTTAGTCTTTCTGGGATCGGTTCTTATACTAGGAGGTATGGGAGTGGTATTATTTACCAACCCCATTTATTCTGCCTTTTCATTGGGACTGGTTCTTGTTTGTATATCCTTATTCTATATTCTATTAAACTCCTATTTTGTAGCTGCTGCACAACTCCTTATTTACGTGGGAGCTATAAATGTTTTAATCGTATTTGCTGTGATGTTTATGAATGGTTCAGAATATTACAAAGATTTGAATCTTTGGACCGTTGGGGATGGGGTTACTTTGCCAGTTTGTACAAGTATTTTTGTTTTACTCATGATTACTATTACAGATACGTCATGGTACGGGATTATTTGGACTACAAGATCAAACCAGATTATAGAACAAGATTTGATAAGTAATAGTCAACAAATTGGAATTCATTTATCAACGGATTTTTTTCTTCCGTTTGAATTCGTTTCAATAATTCTTTTAGCCGCTTTGATAGGTGCAATTGCCGTGGCGCGACAGTAATAAATCTATAGAATTGGCAACAGCAATCCAAATTAAACTGTGTTCTGTTTTATTACATTTATTTCCCTTCAATTAAAGGTTCTTTATGTCTAAAATATAAATTATTTTATTCAATCTATTCTATTACCAATTCAATCTATTCTATTACCAATAGAATAGATTACTTTGTTCCGTACTTTTTTTTTATTCTAGTCAATTGAATCTGTTTAATTGTTGTTCAGTTCATATTGAAATGAATCGAAATTGATAAGGAGTTGGTCAATGATGCTCGAGCATGTACTTGTTTTGAGTGCCTACTTATTTTCTATCGGTATCTATGGATTGATCACGAGTCGAAATATGGTTAGAGCCCTTATGTGTCTTGAACTTATACTGAATGCGGTTAATATAAATTTCGTAACATTTTCTGATTTTTTTGATAGTCGCCAATTAAAAGGAAATATTTTCTCAATTTTTGTTATAGCTATTGCAGCCGCTGAAGCAGCTATTGGTCCGGCTATTGTTTCGTCAATTTATCGTAACAGAAAATCAACTCGCATCAATCAATCAAATTTGTTGAATAAGTAGTATTAATAATCATATAAATTCTAATATTCATAAATTATAATTAACACGACCATACATTACGTATAATACATGTTTTCGAAAATGTAAAAAATCAATGTAAGAAATCAAAGTATCTTGGTTCTATCGCACGGGTCGATCCAGAAGTAGATTGATTATAAAAATTCTGATAAATTATCGATTCATCTGGTGTCTAAATATATGATTCATTTACAAGTTTACTAGATCGAAAATTTCTGACATTTAAAAATTTATAGATCCAATGTCACATTCAGTAAAGATTTATGATACGTGTATAGGGTGCACTCAATGTGTGCGAGCCTGCCCAACAGATGTATTAGAAATGATACCTTGGGACGGATGTAAGGCTAAGCAAATTGCTTCCGCTCCAAGAACAGAGGACTGTGTCGGTTG